GAGCAGGTCTTAGTGTAATTTGAGTCTAATGAGTTAAATATGGCATACAGGTGTGTTTTGAAAATCTGACAATACTATATACATATGACATTTGTTGATTGACGAGTGAGACAATAAGTTTTACTCGGGACATTCCTGTTTCTTAGGGGTTTGCAGGAGTGGCGGACATGTCAGGGTTGTAAGGGGTAGGGGGTTTGTCGGAATTAAACCAAGAGGGGGCGATCTTAAAAATATTAGGACTAAAATTTAGGTATTATGCTTTAGTAATAGATATATGCAATTCTTATGTAATGTCTTTCCAACATTAAACGAATATACTCATTCAAGGAAATGTTCAACCTTGTCAGCTAATACCGTGTGCACTCTGAAATGCTAAGTGAAAGGAAAACGAAAAAAGGAACCAGCTGCCCCTGTGGAGTGAACGCCCGGCTTGGGGGGTAACGAGTCGTATGATTTCCACCATTAACTTATGCTAGCGTCGATGAAAGTGCGAGGGTTAATAAATTAATGGACCTGAAGTAGGAGCCAAATGCCAGGAATAATTCACCTTTTAGGTAGCTACCCTCACAATAAGGGCGCCTGACCATCAATAACCGTTGGCATTAAGAAATGGACTGGTAGGTAGGCTCTTACTACATTAAGATACTTAATTTAATCGATTTTGGAGTCGTGGTATAACTTAACTTATGAGTGTTGTGTTAGGTCTTAGGAACCAGTAACACTAAACTAAGATTTAGTAGTTTGCATTAATGGTTTATGGATATCTTAGTGAAATGTCTTAGTTCTGTGGTTTAAATAACTCAATGGTTGTTATACATATGTGTTTAAAATAATACATAAATGTCCTACATATATTTTATATGCATGCATCAGAATATAGTTTAAGCAGAATTTCAGCTTTGGGAGCTAAAGGCGGGAGTTTGAGTCTCCCTTTTCTGAGGTGGGGGGGGGGGTGAGTCCTCCTTTTTCTGAGCAGAAGGGGGGATTTTAACCTCCGGCCTCCAGTTTACAAGACTGGTGCTCTTGAGCTGAGCTACTAATGCAGATTCATTTGAAGGCTTTATTTTCTGTTCAACCGCTCACAGGAATTAGTAATAGGAAGATCATGAAATAAATGATTGATGCCACCTGTCCAATAACGATGTAGGGTGCTTCAACTGGTATGCCTCCAATTCATGTTAGGATGACCATGTCGGCGACTAAAGCTCAGAAGAGAATTTGCCCGGTTGGTCGGAAAGTCAGGCCTCGCTGCTTAGAGGTGTGGAGGATGGGGACTAACATTAAGACAAGAATGGATGAGAGAAGGGCTAATACACCTCCTAGTTTATTGGGGATTGAGCGGAGGATGGCGTAGGCAAATAAAAAGTATCATTCTGGTTTAATGTGTGGGGGAGTAACTAAGGGATTTGCGGGTGTAAAATTGTCTGGGTCTCCTAGAAGGTTGGGGGAAAAGAGTGCGATGCTAATTAGGGCGATTAGGAGTACTGCAAACCCAAGGAGGTCTTTATAAGAAAAGTATGGGTGGAAAGAAATTTTATCAGCGTCCGAGTTTAATCCTGCGGGGTTGTTAGAGCCTGTTTCGTGAAGAAATAAAAGGTGGAGTACAGTAGCGGCGGCTACAATAAAGGGGAGTAGAAAATGGAAAGCGAAAAATCGTGTGAGAGTGGCATTATCAACGGAGAAGCCGCCCCATACTCACTGAACAAGATCAGTGCCAATATAAGGTACTGCGGATATTAGGTTGGTAATGACTGTTGCTCCTCAGAAGGACATCTGTCCTCATGGTAAGACGTAGCCCACAAAAGCAGTGGCCATGACGAGTAACAACAGGACAACTCCAACGTTTCAGGTTTCTTTATACAAGTAGGAGCCGTAGTAGAGACCTCGGGCGATGTGTATGTAAATACAAATAAAGAAGAATGATGCGCCGTTGGCATGTATATTGCGGATTAGTCATCCGTAGTTGACGTCACGGCAAATATGGGTGACTGAAGAGAATGCTGTGGCGATGTCAGAGGTGTAGTGTATTGCGAGAAATAGCCCAGTGAGGATTTGTACGCCCAAACATAATCCTAGGAGAGACCCAAAATTCCACCAGAGTGAGATATTTGATGGGGCTGGGAGGTCTACGAGGGCATCATTAGCAATTTTTAGAACGGGGTGAGTTTTTCGTAAATTGGTCATTATAGGTTCTTGTAGTTGAATACAACGGTGGTTTTTCAAGCCGTAGGTCCTGGTTAAAATCCTGGTAAGAATTATGACTTACTTGATGTCTTTACTGTTAGTAGGGTTAGTGTTTGGTTTGGTAGGGGTGGCTTCTAATCCTTCCCCTTATTTTGCGGCATTAGGATTGGTGGTTGTAGCTGGCATGAGTTGCGGGATTATGTTGAGCTATGGGGGTCCTTTTTTATCTCTAGTTTTGTTTTTAATTTACTTGGGGGGAATGTTAGTTGTATTTGCTTATTCTGCAGCCCTGGCTGCAGAGCCTTATCCAGAGAGTTGAGGGGATTGATTTGTTGGGATTTATGGGTGTCTTTATTTAGGGGGAGTTATGGTTGCATCTCTGTTGTTTTGAGGGGGGTGATTTGAGTACTCTTGGGTACCAATTGATGAGCTGTATAATTTTTCTGTTTTCCGAGGGGATATGTCGGGGGTGGCTATGATGTACTCTCAAGGGGGCTGAATATTGGTAATTAGTGCTTGGGTTCTTTTATTAACCCTTTTTGTTGTGCTTGAGCTAACTCGAGGTTTAGCTCGAGGTGCATTGCGAGTGGTTTAAATAAGGAGGGAGCACGCTAGGAATAATGTAAGAATAAATAAGGTTAAGAAAGTTTTAATGGCACCTTTTTGGGCGTTACTTGTGGTAGAAATTATAGGGATATTTAGGGTGGCTGTAGCTTTGGGGCCCACTTTTTCCAACCAGGTCAAGTCAATGGTTTGGGATGCAATATTTTGTCCTAGAAATAATAATGCTTTGGGAGGTAGTCGGTGAATAATTGCAGGGAAGAACCCGAGCATGTTGGAGAAAGCATGGGGCTTAAGTTTAGGAGTGATAGCTTGCTGTTGAAGTGTGGTATGGGCGAGTTCTAGGGCTAATAGTAGGCCAGCAATAGTGACGACGAGAGCGGCTAATTTGATAAGAGGGGTCATGGTTATTACGGGACTTTTGTTCGGGAGCATGTTGGAGGTGATGATAAAGCCTGCAATAATACTTCCTCAGGCCAATCGTTTAATTGGGTTAATGACTAAGGGGTTATTTTCGTTAATTGGTGAGTGGGCATTAAATCGGGGGTGGCCTATAACTACAAGGTAGGTGAGGCGGAGGCTGTAGATGGCGGTAAATGAGGTAGCTAGAAGTGTGAGGAAGAGGGCTCAGGCGTTGATATAGGAGGTGTTTAGTGCTTCAATAATAGCGTCTTTAGAGAAGAAGCCCGCTAGGAAAGGTGTGCCTGTAAGAGCAAGACTCCCCAAAGTGAGTGAAGAAGAGGTGAAAGGGGCTAGCTGATGCAAGCCCCCTATTTTTCGGATGTCTTGTTCATCATTTAGGCTGTGAATGATGGACCCAGAGCACAGGAAGAGTATAGCTTTAAAAAATGCATGTGTACAGATGTGTAGAAAGGCTAATTGGGGCTGGTTAAGGCCAATAGTAACTATTATTAGGCCCAGCTGGCTTGATGTAGAAAAAGCTACAATTTTTTTAATATCATTTTGCGTTAGGGCACAGGTTGCAGTAAATAAAGTGGTCAGAGCCCCTAGGCATAGGCAAAGAGAAAGAGCTGTAGCGTTGTCTTCTATTAGAGGACTCATTCGGACAAGCAGGAAAATACCTGCAACCACTATTGTGCTGGAGTGTAGTAGGGCAGATACTGGAGTAGGGCCTTCTATGGCTGAGGGGAGTCAGGGATGTAAACCAAATTGGGCAGATTTGCCTGTTGCTGCTAAGATTAGCCCTAGCAAGGGAAGAGTAAGATTTTCCCCCTTTGCTGATGAGAATATTTGATGTATTTCCCATGAGTTTAAGTTGGAAGCCATTCATGCTATGGCGAGGATTAAGCCGATATCCCCGACACGGTTGTAAAGTACGGCTTGTAGGGCTGCTGTATTAGCGTCTGCCCGCCCGTATCACCATCCGATAAGAAGGAATGATATGATGCCTACCCCTTCCCAGCCAATAAAAAGTTGGAATATATTATTTGCGGTGACTAGAATAATTATAGCTACTAGGAACATTAATAGGTATTTGAAGAAGCGGTCTATGTTGACGTCTGATGCTATATACCACAAGGCAAATTCTAGGATGGATCATGTAACGTAAAGGGCTACAGGGGTAAAAATAATGGAGTAGAAGTCAAACTTAAAGCTAATATTAATATCAAAAGTTAGGGAGTTTATTCAGGATCAGGAGGTGATAATTGCTTCGGTCCCCTCATTGAGGAAGAGGAACAGGGGCAAGAGGCTAACAATAAATGCTGTTTTAACAGCGGTTTTGACGTAAGTGGCAGATCAGTTGAGGGGGAGGGGCTTAGAAGTAAGGGTATGCAGGACAGGGGTGATTAGAAGGGCAAAAATGATAATAAGGGTGGAAGATATTAGTAAGGGGGAGAAGTGCATAGCTGGTGCTTGGATTTGCACCAAGAGTTTTGGCTCCTAAGACCAGTGGATGACTATTATCCTTCACGAGCAGGCGAGTGAGCCCCAGAGTTTAACTGAGGAGGCATAAGTTAGCAGTTTTTGTTGTCTTCGGACCTCTCTCGGTGGATCAGGGGGTTTTAACCCCTGTCTTTAGAATCACAATCTAATGTTTTGGTTAAACTAGATCTACAAAAAAGTCAGCCTCATAATAGTTCAGGCTTGAAGGTTAGTAGTAGAAGGGGGACTAGGTGGAGGGTAATGAGCAAATGTTCTCGGGAGTGTGAGGGGTCTAGAGAGACTAAGTGGTTGGTAAGTGGGCCTCGTTGTGTTATCAGGAATAAGTAAAGGGAGTAACCTGCCGTGATAAGAGTGCCAGTGCCTGTAATGGCAATTGTTCAAGGAGATCAGTTAAAAAGTGAGGAGATAATAATTAGCTCTCCTATGAGATTTGGCAGAGGGGGCAAAGCGAGGTTAGCTAGGCTGGCAATAAATCATCAGGTTGCTATTAGGGGGAGGATTATTTGCAGTCCTCGGGCTAGTACTATAGTTCGGCTATGTGTTCGTTCATAACTTGTATTGGCTAGGCAGAATAGTGCTGAAGAGGTCAAGCCGTGTGCAATTATGAGGATTAAGGCTCCTGTGAAGCCTCAGGGTGTTTGAATAAGGATACCAGCGGCTACTAGGCCTATATGGCTGACTGAGGAATAGGCAATTAGTGATTTCAGGTCAGTTTGACGCAAGCAGATTGAGCCTGTTATGATAACTCCTCATAATGCTAGGGCAATGAAGGGATAGCACATTTCCTTGCTTAGAGGTTCTAGGTTTGTGACTATACGTATTATGCCATAGCCCCCAAGCTTTAAGAGGACGGCTGCTAGAACTATGGAGCCTGCAATAGGTGCTTCTACGTGGGCTTTAGGAAGTCAGAGATGTACTCCGTATAGGGGTATTTTCACTAAAAAGGCTACTAAACACCCGGCTCATCATAATTTGTCGCCGAGTGTAACAAGGTTGATAGGGTTCGCGTACTGCATTGTAAGAAGGGATAGTGTCCCGATATTGTTTTGAAGCAATAGTAGGGCTACTAACAGGGGGAGGGACCCGGCGAGGGTATAAAATAAGAAGTAAATACCGGCGTTTAGACGCTCTGCTTGATTGCCTCAGCGAGTGATAATAAGGAGGGTCGGGATTAAGGTGGCTTCAAACATGACGTAAAATAGAATTAACTCTGTGGCACTAAAAGCTATGATTAGGAAGCTTTGGAGAAAGATAAGAAGTATAATATAGGTGCGCTGTCGGGTGATGGGTTCATGGGTTGTGTGGTTCTGACTTGCTAAAATTATGAGGGGGAGAAGCCAGCAGGATAAGATGAGGAGGGGGGTTGATAATGGATCTGTTGCTATTAAGGTGTTAGCAGAGGATCACCCTGTCTCTGAGGATCATTTAGCTCATTGGAGGCTGAGTAAGGCAATTAAAAGGCTGTGTATAAGTGTAAGTGATCATAGCCGTTTATTTGGTAGAAGCCAGGTTGTGGGGATTAGTAGGATTGTGGGGAGGAGGATTTTTAGCATTGTAAAATGTTTAAGGCTTGAAGGTGGTCTGTGCCGTGGGTACGGGAAGTTGCTACAAGTAATGCCAAGCCCGCACTTGCTTCACATGCTGAGAAAGCTAGCAGAAGTATGGGGGAGGGAGAGAAATTAATTGAGCCAAGCTGTAAGGTTCATAGAGAAAGGGTCACGTAAAGGGCTAATATTATTCCTTCGAGGCAGAGAAGGGCTGAGAGTAGATGTGTACGGTGGAAAGCTAAGCCTGCTAGACCTAAGACAAAGGCGGAGGAGAGGGTGAAGTGTACGGGCGTCATTTGACGATCATGGAATTTAACCACGTGTTTTTGAGCCGAAATCAAATGTCTTTATTAGACTAATCGCCTATTCTGCTCATTCAAGCCCTCCTTGGATCCACTCATAAACTAAACCCAGGGTTAGTAGGATGAGGACTAGTGAGGCTCATATAAATGAGACAGTTGGGAGGGTAAGTTGAACACCCCATGGGAGGGGGAGAAGTAGGGCAATCTCTAGATCAAAAAGAAGGAATAAGATGGCCACAAGGAAGAACCGAAGCGAGAAAGGAAGGCGGGCGGAGCCAAGGGGGTCAAAGCCGCATTCATAGGGTGAGAGCTTTTCGGGGTCCGGGTTTATTAGGGGGAGCCAAAATGAGACAGCAGCTAGGATGAGGGAAAGTGCTGTAGTAATAAGTAAAATTGTAGTGAGCAAATTCATTATCTTTTCTTGGATTTTAACCAAGACCGTGTAATTGGAAGTCACTTATACTATTTAGTACTAAAAAGATTATGATCCTCATCAGTAAATTGAGACATATAAGAAGAGCCAAACGACGTCTACAAAGTGTCAGTATCAGGCGGCGGCTTCGAAGCCAAAGTGATGTTCTGATGTAAAGTGGTATTGAATTTGTCGAATAAGACATACTGCCAGGAAGGTTGAGCCAATAATTACATGGAGCCCATGGAAGCCTGTGGCCACAAAGAAGGTTGAGCCATAGACACCGTCGGCAATGGTGAAAGGGGCTTCGTAGTATTCTATAGCTTGAAGGAATGTAAAATAAAACCCTAGCAGAATGGTTAACATCAGTGATTGGATAGTTTGTTTTCGTTCACCTTCTATAATGCTGTGGTGAGCTCAGGTTACTGTGACTCCAGAGGCCAGAAGAACGGCTGTATTAAGCAAGGGGACCTCAAAAGGGTCAAGAGTTGTGATTCCTGAGGGGGGTCAGCAGCCTCCTAGTTGGTAGGTTGGGGCCAGGCTGGAGTGGTAAAAGGCTCAAAAGAAACCTAAGAAGAAAAATACTTCAGAGGTGATAAACAGGATTATTCCATAGCGGAGGCCTTTTTGGACGGGAGGGGTGTGGTGGCCTTGAAAGGTTCCTTCTCGAATGATGTCTCGTCATCACTGGAGTATTGTAAGTAGTAGGAGTGTGAGACCTAGCGTTATTAAGATAGTGGAATTGAAGTGGAATCAGATGGCTAAACCAGATGTTATAAGAAGGGCTCCGATGGCACCTGTTAGGGGTCAAGGGCTGGGGTCTACTATGTGATATGCATGTGCTTGATGGGCCATTAAACGTTTTCTTGTAGGTAAAGGCTTAGGAGAAGAACAAAGACATAAGCTTGGATAACAGCAACTGCAATTTCCAAGATGGTTAAGAGAAGAAGTAAGCCTAATGTCAGTAAGGCTACGGAAGGTATCATAGACGAGAGAACGAAGACAGCGGTGGTAGTTAGTTGAATTAAAAGGTGGCCTGCCGTCAGGTTAGCAGTAAGGCGGACGCCCAGGGCGAGGGGGCGGATAAAAAGGCTAATTGTTTCGATAATAATTAAGACAGGAATTAAGGGGGTGGGGGTGCCTTCAGGGAGGAGGTGTGCTAGTGAATGTGTGGGCTGGTTTCGTATTCCGATGATTACAGTAGCTAATCAAAGGGGCACCGCTAGGCCAAGGTTTAGGGAGAGCTGAGTTGTTGGTGTAAAGGTGTAGGGGAGTAGGCCGAGAGTATTAATAGAGATTAGAAATACTATTAAGGTGGCGAATATAAGGGCTCACTTGTGTCCCCCAAGGTTAACAGGGAGAAGTAATTGATTAGTGAACCGACTAATAAACCAGCTTTGAAGGGTGAGTAAGCGGTTATTAGATCATCGAGAAGAAGCGGAGGGGAATAGAATTCAGGGGAGTGTAAGGGCTAATGCTATTAAGGGGATACCTAATAAGGTGGGACTTATAAATTGGTCAAATAGGCTTAGTGTCATTGTCAGGCTCAAGGGGTTATTTTGGGGATATCGGCGTTTTGGGGGTTAGGGTCATTAGGGGTTATATGAGATGCTACTTTAGGAGGGATGACAGTAGTGAAAACGAGTCATGAAAACATTAGAATTAGAAGTCAGGGCGAGGGGTTTAACTGAGGCATGCCACTAAGGGTGGTCAGGAGCCACCGATTTTTAGCTTAAAAGGCTAACGCTTCCACCTGTCTTAGCTTCTTAGTGAGGCGTCTTCGAGTATTAGTAGGGATCAGTTTTCAAAATGTTCAAGAGGGACTGCTTCTACTACGATAGGTATGAAACTGTGGTTAGCTCCGCAAATTTCAGAACACTGACCATAAAACACACCAGGATGTGATGTAATAAAGGCTGTTTGATTTAGTCGGCCAGGAACTGCATCTATTTTAACACCCAGTGATGGGACTGCTCACGAGTGAAGGACATCTTTTGCAGAAACTAAAATTCGAATAGGGGATTCCACAGGAACTACCATCCGGTGGTCAGCTTCAAGTAAGCGGAATTGGCCGGGGGAGAGATCATTAGTAGGGATCATGTAGGAGTCGAATCGTAATTTTTCATAATCTGTGTATTCGTAGCTTCAATATCATTGATGTCCGACTGCTTTAATTGTAAGGTGCGGGTCATTTACTTCATCTATAAGGTAAAGAATGCGGAGGGAGGGAAGAGCAATAAGGATAAGGATAATTGCGGGGAGTACAGTTCAAATGATTTCAATTTCCTGAGAATCGAGAAGGAATTTGTTTGTTAGTTTTGTGGTGACTATGGCCACAATGACATAAAGGACTAGTGTGCTGATGAGGAACACGATTATTAAAGCGTGGTCATGGAAATGAAGTAGCTCTTCTATTACAGGTGATGCTGCGTCTTGAAAACCTAGTTGTGAGGGGTAAGCCATATTTAAGATGTGCGAGGGTCTAACTCGCGATTCTGCCTTGACAAGGCAGTGTAATGCTTTACTAACATCTTATTAAGAAAGTGGCAGATAGGTTATGTGAGTGGCTTGAAACCATTCTAAGGGGGTTCAATTCCCTCCTTTCTCGTTAATTATGTCGAACTTGGACGAAAGCAGGTTGCTCGAAAGTGTGGTAGGGAGGTGGTGATCCGTGGAGTCATTCGACATTCGTCGAGGTCATTTCTACGGAGAGTACCTCTCGTTTGGCAGCGAATGCTTCTCAGATAATGAATAGGAATATAATGACAGCAATTAAAGAGACTAATGATCCGATGGAGGAGATGCTATTTCAGAGTGTATATGCATCTGGGTAGTCGGAATATCGACGGGGCATTCCGGCAAGGCCTAAGAAATGTTGGGGGAAAAAGGTTAGGTTAACACCTGTAAACATCACCCCAAAGTGGATTTTTGATCAGGTGTCGTGGAGTGTGTAACCAGTAAATAAGGGGAACCAGTGAACGAACCCTGCCATAATAGCAAATACAGCGCCTATGGATAAGACGTAGTGGAAGTGGGCGACTACGTAGTAAGTGTCATGTAATACAATATCAAGTGAAGAGTTGGCTAACACAATCCCGGTTAAACCGCCTACTGTAAATAGGAAGATAAAGCCTAGGGCCCAGAGTAGAGGGGTTTCCCATTTAATAATGCCTCCATGAAGGGTGGCTAGTCAGCTGAAAACTTTAATGCCTGTAGGAATGGCGATAATTATGGTAGCTGAGGTAAAATATGCACGTGTGTCCACATCCATTCCCACTGTAAACATGTGATGAGCTCACACAATAAATCCTAGTAAGCCGATGGCCATTATGGCTCACACTATTCCTATGTGGCCGAAAGGTTCTTTTTTCCCCGAGTAATAGGCCACAATATGGGAGATCATGCCAAATCCAGGTAGAATTAGGATATAGACTTCGGGGTGACCGAAGAATCAGAAAAGGTGTTGGTAGAGGATAGGGTCTCCACCTCCTGCAGGGTCAAAGAAAGTTGTATTTAGATTTCGGTCAGTCAAAAGCATGGTGATGCCGGCTGCCAGGACGGGTAGGGAGAGAAGAAGTAGAACGGCAGTGATTAGTACAGCTCAAACAAATAAGGGTGTTTGGTACTGGGAGATTGAGGGAGGTTTTATATTGATGATGGTGGTAATAAAGTTGATGGCCCCTAGGATTGAGGAGACACCGGCTAGGTGTAAAGAAAAAATTGTGAGATCAACGGAAGCCCCTTGATGAGCTAAGTTACCTGAAAGGGGAGGGTAAACAGTTCACCCTGTACCTGCGCCCGCTTCCACCCCCGAGGAGGCAAGGAGGAGTAGGAAGGAGGGAGGAAGTAGTCAGAAACTCATGTTGTTCATTCGGGGGAATGCTATATCTGGGGCCCCAATCATTAGGGGGACCAGTCAGTTGCCGAAGCCTCCAATCATAATAGGTATTACTATGAAGAAGATTATAACAAAAGCATGGGCCGTAACGATAACATTATAAATTTGATCATCACCCAAGAGGGCCCCTGGTTGACTAAGTTCTGCTCGGATTAGAAGGCTAAGTGCGGTGCCCACTATCCCGGCTCATGCACCAAATACTAGATATAGGGTGCCGATGTCTTTATGATTAGTTGAGAAAAATCAGCGCGTGATTGTCACAGGTAGGGTGGCTGAGTAAGCGGTGGATTGTAGACCCACATACAGGGGTTTGAGCCCCCTTCGTACCAAGCCCTGAGGTGTCGAACATATTAGATTGCAAATCTTAAGCAGCCGGTTAACGCCGGCCGGGGCTTTCCCCCGCCTTACCCGCCCTAAAAGGCGGGGGAAAGTAGATAGATGCTCACTGGTTAGAGCGCTTAGCTGTTAACTAAGAAAGTGAAGGATCGAGGCCTTCCTATCTAGTAAGGCTTTAGCTTAATTAAAGTGTCTGCTTTGCATGCAGAAGATGTGGGTTAAATCCCTGCAAGCTTTACAAGGGCTAGAGGGTTTTCACCTCTGCTTGGGGCTTTGAAGGCCCCGGGTCTATTAACCTAAGTCCTTAGTTTACCAGTGCTATTATTGCTGGGAGAAGAGGAAGAAGTATAACAGCCAAGATAGCAGAAAGGCTCAGGGGAAGGGTAGTTTGGGCTGAGTTAAATCGTCATTGGTTGACTGCAGAGGCGGTATTAGGGGATAATGTGAGTGTTATGGCATAAGATAGGCGGAGGTAGAAGTAAAGGCTGAGGAGGGCTGATAAGGCTGCGAGGGTTGCAAGAGGAGCGAGGCCTTGCTTGGTCAGCTCCGATAGGATTATTCATTTGGGGCCAAAACCTGTGAGTGGGGGTAGTCCTGCTAAAGATAGCATGATTAGAGGGGTAAAGGCAGTTAGAACAGGGGATTTAAATCATGAGTTTGTTAGGGAGTTGATAGATGTGGTCTTATTAAACTTAAGTAAATTGAAGGCGGCTAATGTTATTAGAATATAAGTTAGCAGGGCAAGTAGAGTTAAAGAGGGGGAATATTGAATCACCAAGGTTATTCACCCCAGATGGGCAATAGATGAGTAGGCCAAGATTTTGCGGATTTGGGTCTGGTTTAAGCCCCCTCATCCACCGACAAGGGTGGAGAGGATTGCTAGGGTGGAAATAATAATTGTGTGTTGTGAGGTTAATTGAACAAACAAGGCGAAGGGGGCTAGTTTTTGTCAAGTGGTCATAATTAATCCGGTGGTTAAATCAAGACCTTGGAGAACTTCCGGGAGTCATGTATGGAGGGGGGCCAGGCCTAATTTGAGGGCCAGGGCAAGGGTAATGATGGTGAGGGGGAAGGGGTGCGAAAGGTCATTGATATTCCATTGGCCTGTTATTCAAGCATTTATTGAGCTGGCAAAGAGGATCATAGCTGCTGCAGTTGCTTGGGTAAGAAAATATTTGGTAGAAGCTTCAACTGACCGGGGGTGGTGGTGTTGGGCTATTAGTGGAATAATAGCGAGTGTATTGATTTCGAGGCCTATTCAGGCTAGTAACCAGTGTGAGCTTATAAATGTGATAGTGGTACCGAGCCCAAGGCCAAACAAGAAAATGGGGAGAATATAAGGGTTCATTAGTAAAGGAAGGGTTTTAACCTGCATTTTTGGGGTATGGGCCCAAAAGCTTATTTAGCTGACTTTACTTTAGGAAGTGGTGTAATGGAAGCACAAAGAGTTTTGATCTCTTCAGTAGGGTTCGAGCCCCTTCTTTCTAAGAAGTCGGGGGGATTTTAACCCCCATAATTCACTCTATCAAAGTGGTCCTTTAATTCAGGCACGATTTCTCTATATTTGTGGGGGGAGGCCGGCAAGTGCGATGGGGAGGGATAGATGCCAAATAACTAAGGACAGAGTTAGAGGTAAAAAGTTTTTTCAGATGAGGTGCATAAGCTGGTCATATCGAAACCGAGGGTACGAGGCTCGCACTCACAAGAACAAGACAGATAAGAGAGTTGCTTTAATTATTAGGCTTATTGTTGTTACTTGTGGGAGGGATGGGATATGGGATGCTCCTAAAAAAAGGGTGGCAGATAAGGTATTTATGAGAAGAATATTAGCATATTCCGCTAGAAAGAATAGGGCAAAGGGTCCTCCTGCATATTCTACGTTAAAGCCGGAGACTAATTCGGACTCACCTTCTGTGAGGTCAAAGGGTGCTCGGTTAGTTTCGGCAAGGGTTGAAATGTATCATATTGCTGCAAGGGGTCAGGCGGGAATAATTAGTCATACAGCCTCTTGTGTGATTCCAAATGCTTGTAGGGTGAAGTTGCCCGTAAACACGATTGATGCTAATAAGATTAAGCCTAAGCTAACTTCATAGGAGATAGTCTGGGCAACTGCTCGTAGAGCTCCAATTAGAGCATATTTTGAGTTTGATGCTCACCCGGAGCCAAGAATTGAGTATACAGCAAGACTGGAGAGTGCTAGAATAAACAGGATACTCAGGTTAACATCTACAACAGGATGAGGTAAAGGAAGGGGGGCTCAAAGCGTCAGGGCTAGGGTTAGAGCAAGCATGGGTGCGACTAGAAACATAATGGGTGAAGCTGTAGAGGGACGTACGGGCTCTTTAATAAATAGCTTTACACCGTCAGCAATTGGTTGAAGTAAGCCGTAGGGTCCTACGATGTTTGGCCCCTTACGAAGTTGTATATACCCTAAGACTTTACGCTCAATAAGAGTGAGAAATGCAACCGCTAGGAGGACAGGTACAATGAAGGCTAAGGGGTTAATAATATGTGTAAAAAGCATTGTGGTCATAATTAGGGAGAGGATTTGAACCTCTGTTTAAAGGGCTTAGGTCTTTAGCATGTCCATGTTCTGCCACCCTAGTAAGCAGTTATGTACTGGTACGTTTTGAGCCTCCTTGCCCGTTTGAGATACTTCAACGGGTGGGGGGCGGGCTTACCTTAGGCATGGGCCCGCCTTTCTCGGTCCTTTCGTACTAGAAAAAGGGGCATTATAGATAGAAACTGACCTGGATTACTCCGGTCTGAACTCAGATCACGTAGGGTTTTAATCGTTGAACAAACGAACCCTTAATAGCGGCTACACCATTAGGATACCCTGATCCAACATCGAGGTCGTAAACCCCCTTGTCGATAGGGACTCTTGAAGGGGATTGCGCTGTTATCCCTGGGGTAACTTGGTCCATTGATCGGCTGTGCCGGATCTTTAGGTCAAAAATTTTGCGGCTTTGAACTGGCGTTCTGGGATTTAAGGTTAAAACCCTAGTCCTTATGGAGGTTATTCTTTACTCCACGGTCGCCCCAACCGAAGACATTGGAAGGAGCGTGAACTTGTTTATGTCCTTTTTAGGTTTACTACATAAAATCCTCGTATTGTCTTAAGCTCCACAGGGTCTTCTCGTCTTATAATAGTATCCCCGCTTCTGCACGGGGAGATCAATTTCATTGACTGGGTAAAGGAGACAGTCAAGCCCTCGTTATGCCATTCATACAGGTCTTTATTTAAAAGACAAGTGATTGCGCTACCTTTGCACGGTCAAAATACCGCGGCCGTTAAACATATAGTCACAGGGCAGGCGGGACCTCTTATACATAGAATGCAAGAGGCGGTGTTTTTGGTAAACAGGCGAGGCTCGTGGTTGCCGAGTTCCTTCTCTTCCTTTTAGTCTTTCCTTATAAGCGCTCCAGTGTGGGGTTAACGGTGAAAGGTGTATGTTCTTCTTGTGTTCTAATTGGTATACAATACCCTCTTTATGGGGCCGTTAATTCTCGGTGGGGGTTCGTTCCGAAATACACTCAGGCAAGGAGAGAGTCATCTCTCTTATTACTCATATTAGCATTATCATTCCTAAGGGTTTAGGAAGGCCTGGTAGGTTAAGGGGATAAAGAGTTTTTGGCGGTATTTGTGACCAGGGGGTGTTTGAGCTTTAACGCTTTCTATTTAGATGGCTGCTTTTAAGCCCACTAAAACACTTAGGTCTTTGGAATTTTGGTCTTTAACCTCCTAAGAAAGTTGTTTCTTATATCAAACAAGCTGTACCTTATTTGATTAGCTTAAATTACTCACGTTCATCTTGTTAAGAGAATCAGAATGGAAAGGGGGAATAATCAGGCTGAGCTTCTACCCATTTCCCAGGCAACCAGCTATAACTAGGCTCGGTTGGTTTATCACCTCTACTCGGAAGTCCTCCCAATCTTTTGCCACAGATATGGGTTGGCTCATTTATTAGCTGCTTCGGAGTAGCTCGCTTAGTTTCGGGGAATCGAACTAAAGGGCTCTTTGCTTGATATTTACTTGCTAAAACATGATGCAAAAGGTACGAGGGTGGATCTCTGCTTTTCTATACTTGACTGATTTATTTCATTTCTCTTTCATTTTTCCCTTGCGGTACTGATTCTGTTGCTCCTGGTCCCTTTTTTGTCTCCCATACTAAGGTGGAAAAATGGTTTGGGGTTTTATATACGTGTGTAAGGGTTTATAAATGCGTAATAATTGGTTTTGGGGGACGGGCTAGTTTTGCAGTGTCAAGGCAGTCCAAGTCGCATGGACAATTTCTCAGTGTAAGGGAGATGCTTTACTAATTAAGCTATGCTTTGGTATTCCAAGTGCACCTTCCGGTACACTTACCATGTTACGACTTGCCTCCCCTTAATTTTTCAGGTGTTTTACTTAAATTTATGAGATATTAGGGGAGAGTGACGGGCGGTATGTGCGCGCTTCAGAGCCTGCTTCAGGAGAACTCTCTATTTTCTCCTTACTGCTAAATCCTCCTTCAGCTTTATTTTTCAATTAAAGATCCGTATTTATCGATTGATAAATGTAGCCCATTTCTTCCCCTGCTATACACTACACCTCGACCTGACGTTTTGGGTTGTACCAATCTTGCTCACTTATAATCTCTCACAAGGTAAGCTGACGACGGCGGTATATAGGCGGGAATGGCAAAGCAGGGTGAGGTTGAACGGGGGTTATCAGTTCTAGAACAGGCTCCTCTAGGTGGGTCTAAAGCACCGCCAAGTCCTTTGGGTTTCAAGCCAGTGCTTGTAGTTCCCTGGCGGATCGCGAGTAAATTGCTATCAATGTTTACAGTTATGCATAGTGGGGTATCTAATCCCAGTTTGTTTCATAACTTTCGTGGAGTCAGACCATTAAAGCCACTTTCGTAGATGATTTTCATATTTTCGGATGCGTATAACAGCTTGGAAAATGTTTGGCTTTAGTTTAAGGATCCCCTAACCACTCTTTACGCCGGTTTCTGTCAGCTTGGGCCTCTCGTATAACCGCGGTGGCTGGCACGAGTTTTACCGGCCCTCTTAGCTTTAACTAAGTCGAGTTTGCACTCATGGCTTAATGTTTATCACTGCTGGGTTCCCTTGGGGGTGTGGCTAAGCAAGGTGTTATGGGCTAGAAAATGTGCCTGATACCGGCTCCTTGGTCTCATAAGAGGGTGAAGGGCATCCTCACAGGGGTGCGGATACTTGCATGTGTAAGTACAGCTATAGTGGACAGTAAAGTTAGGACCAGGCCTTTGTGCTCTTGGGATTTCCTAAAATCCATTATAACATCTTCAGTATTATGCTTTAGGCTTAAGCTACAACAGC